AAGAAGAAAAAGAGACGAAGAAAAGAACGGAGAAAGAGCGAATACAGATAGCAGAGGCCTGGGATACCGTTCCAATTACACAAGTAATAAGAGGTTGCATGTTACTAACTCAATCTATTTTTAGAAAATATATTGTATTACCTTCATTGATAATTGCAAAAAATAGTGGACGCATGTTCCTATTTCAATTTCCCGAATGGTTTGAGGATTTACAGGAATGGAATAGAGAGATGCATATTAAATGTACCTATAATGGTGTTCCATTATCCGAAACAGAATTTCCGAAAAATTGGTTGACAGACGGTATTCAGATAAAAATCTTATTTCCTTTCCGTCTGAAACCTTGGCACAAATCGAAACTACGATCATCTAAGAAAGGTTTAATGAAAAAGAAAAAAGAAAAAGATGATTTTTGTTTTTTAACAGTTTGGGGAATGGAAACTGAACTTCCTTTTGGTTCGCCCCGAAAAGGACCTTCCTTTTTTAAACCCATTTTTAAGGAAATTGAAAAAAAAATTGGAAAATTTAAAAAGAAGTCTTCTCGAGTTCTAATAGTTTTTAAAAGAAAAATAAAATTACTTCGAAAAGTTTTAAAAGAAACAAAAGAATGGGTTATCGAAAGTGTTATTTTTATAAAAAAAATAATAAAAGAACTTTCAAAAATTCTGTTATTTCGATTACCAAGAAGAGAAGTATATGAATCAAGTGAAATTAAAGAAGAAAAAGATTCTATAATAAGCAATCGGCTAATTCACGAATCGTTTAGTGAAATTGCATCTACGAATTGGACAAATTCTTCATTAACAGAAAAAAAAATAAAGGATTTGACTACTAGAACAAGTACAATTCGAAATCAAATAGAAAGAATTATAAAAGAGCAAAAAAAAGTAACTCCAAGAATAAATAATATTAGTCTTAAAAAAACAAGTTATAATGCTAAAAGATTCGAAAAATGGCAAATATTCAAAAAAAGAAATGCTCAATTAATCTCTAAATTACCTCTTTTTTGGAAATTTTTCATTGAAAGAATCTACACAGATATATTTTTATGTATCATTAATATTCCCAGAATGAATACAGAACTTTTTCTTGAATCAACAAAAAAAATTATTGATAAATCCATTTACAATAATGAAAGAAAACAAGAAAGAATTAATAAAATTAAGAAAAATCTAATTCCATTTATTTCGACTATAAAAAAGTCACTTGATAATATTAGTAATAGTCAAAAAAATTCACCTATTTTTTATGACTTATCCTACATGTCACAAGCATATGTATTTTTCAAATTATCACAAATCCAAGTTAGTAAATCGTATAAATTAAGAGCTGTTCTTCAATCTCAAGGAATCCCCCCGCCTGAAATAAAGGATTCTTTTGAAACACAAGGAATAGTTGATTCGAAATTAGGGGATAAGAAACTTCCGAGTTATGAAATGAATCAATGGAAAAAGTGGTTAAGAGGATATTATCAATACAATTTATCTCAGAGCAGATGGTATAGATTAATACCAGAAAAATGGCGCAATACAGTTCATCAGCGTAAAAAGGAAAATTTTAGCAAAAGGCATTCATATGAAAAAGACCAATTAATTGATTTCAAAAAACAAAAACAAATTGAAGTATATTCATTATCTAATCAAAAAAGAAAAGAGAATTTGCAAAAATACTATAAATATGATCTTTTATCATATAAATTTCTTAATTGTGAAAATAAAACGGAATACTTTTTTTATAGATCTCCGTTTCAAGGACGTAAGAAGCAAGAGATTTCTTATAACACGCATAAAGAAAATATACTGAGGAACATCCCTATCGATAATTATCTAGGAAAGGTCCATATTCTATATATGGAAAAAACGGTCGATAGAAAATATTTTGATTGGAACATTCTCAATTTTGATCTTAAACAAAAAGGCGATATTGAGGCCTGGGTCAGCAATGGGAATCAAAATACTCAAATAATTCCTAAAAAAGATCTTTTTTACCTTATGATTCCAGAAATCAATCCACCAAACTCCGACAAAGTATTTTTTGATTGGATGGGAATGAATGAAAAAATGCTAAAGTGTCGCATAGCGAATTTGGAGCCTTGGTTCTTCCCAGAATTTGTGTTACTTTATAATGCATATAAAAGCAAACCTTGGTTTATACCAAGCAAATTACTTCTTTCAAATTTGAATAAAAATGAAAATAGTAGTGAAAATCAAAAACTAAATCAAAAGCAAAAAGGAAGTTTTTTGATACCATCGAATAAAAAACATGAAAATCAAGGAGAAAAAGAACCCACAAGTCCAGGAAATCTTGGATCCGTTCTCTCACAACAAAAAGATAGTGAAGAAAATTATGCAAGATCAGACATGAAAAAGGGGAAAAAGAAAAAACAATACAAAAGCAGCGCGAGAGCAGAACTAGATTTCTTCCTGAAACGTTATTTGCTTTTTCAATTGAGATGGGACGATACTTTGAATCAAAGACTGATCAATAATGTCAAGGTATATTGTCTCCTGCTTAGACTGATAGATCCAACCCAAATTACTATAGCCTTGATTCAAAATAGAGAAATGAGTTTGGATATAATGCTGATTGAGAAGAATTTAACTCTTAACCAATTGATGAAAAAGGGAATATTGATTATAGAACCCATTCGTCTGTTTGGAAAAAACGATGCACAATTTATTATGTATCAAACCATAGGTATTTCATTGGTTCATAAGAGTAAGCACCAAACTAATCAAAAATACCAAGAACAAAGATATGTTTCTAAGAAGAATTTTGATGAAACTATTTCATCACACCAAAGAATAACTGAAAATAGAGACAAAAATCATTTGGATTTGGTTGTTCCTGAAAATATTTTCTCGTTTAGACGTCGTAGAAAGTTGAAAATTCTAAGTTGTTTTAATTCAAAGAATAGAAATGGTGAAGATAGAAATCCAGTATTTTGGAATGCAAAGGACGTAAAAGACAGCAGCCAAGTTTCGCATGACAGTAACCATTTTGATAGAGAGAAAAATCAATTAATGAAATTAAAGCTCTTTCTTTGGCCTAATTATCGATTAGAGGATTTAGCTTGTATGAATCGTTATTGGTTTGATACCAATAATGGCAGTCGTTTCAGTATGTTAAGAATACATCTGTATCCACGATTGAAATTTTGACATTTCGTGGATAATACACTTTTTCTATATATTCTATACCCTATATATAATAGGGTATATCAAAGCAAACAAATACATAGATCACATGTCTTGTCTCACATTTCATTCTAATATCCAATAGGAAATGAATAATGTCTCGATTAGATCTCGAAATGAATCAACAGAACCTTCTTTGTTTTAGGTCTAAATTCTTCGATGCGAAAATGTACCAATCCTTTTCTATCCCTATCTAAATCCAATTAGAAATTGGATTAATTGATTTGAATTCAGAAAATTAGGAGTTCATAAAGAAATTTGGATTAGATTATTGTATATACCAGATTCCAATTAATGGCATTATTATTATTGATCAATAAAATCCATATCTGTAAAAAGGGAAAGGGGATTTTTTATGGTAACAAATTCATTCATTTCGGTTATTTCTCAAAAAGAAAACGAAGAAAACAGAGGGTCTGTTGAATTTCAAGTATTCAGTTTTACCACTAAGATAAGAAGACTTACTTCACATTTGGAATTGCACAAAAAAGACTCTTCATCCCAGAGAGGTTTGCGGAAAATTTTGGGAAAACGCCAACGACTGCTGGCCTATTTGTCAAAAAAAAATAGAAGACGCTATAAAGAATTAATTAGTGAGTTAAATATTCGAGAGATCAAAACTCGTTAATTTGAAGCGTGATACCATTTGAGCTTAGTCGTTTAAATTTTGATGAACTTCTTTTTACTTTCAGCAATACATGGAAGAACGACTCGGGAAAAAACTTATGATTGCACCAACTACAAGAAAAGACCTCATGATAGTCAATATGGGCCCTCACCACCCATCAATGCATGGTGTTCTTCGACTGATTGTTACTCTAGATGGTGAAAATGTTATTGATTGTGAACCAATACTGGGTTATTTACATAGAGGGATGGAGAAAATTGCGGAAAATCGAACAATTATACAATATTTGCCTTATGTAACGCGTTGGGATTATTTAGCTACTATGTTCACAGAAGCAATAACCGTAAATGGACCCGAAAAGCTAGGCAATATTCAAGTACCTAAAAGGGCTAGCTATATCAGAGCTATTATGTTGGAGTTAAGTCGTATCGCTTCTCATTTGTTATGGCTTGGCCCTTTTATGGCAGATATTGGGGCACAGACCCCTTTCTTCTATATTTTTCGAGAACGAGAGTTAATATATGACTTGTTCGAAGCTGCTACCGGTATGCGCATGATGCATAATTATTTTCGTATCGGAGGAGTAGCTGCTGATCTACCTCATGGCTGGATAGATAAATGTTTGGATTTTTGCGATTATTTTTTAACCGGGGTTGCTGAATATCAAAAGCTTATTACGCGGAATCCTATTTTTTTAGAACGAGTTGAAGGCGTAGGCATTATTGGCGCAGAAGAAGCACTAAATTGGGGTTTATCGGGCCCAATGCTACGAGCTTCCGGAATACAGTGGGATCTTCGTAAAATTGATCGTTATGAGTCTTACGACGAATTTGATTGGGAGATTCAATGGCAAAAAGAAGGGGATTCATTAGCTCGGTATTTAGTACGAATCAGTGAAATGACAGAATCCATAAAAATTATCCAACAGGCTCTGGAAGGAATTCCAGGGGGACCCTATGAGAATTTAGAAATTCGACGCTTTGGTAGAATAAAAGACCCTGAATGGAATGATTTTGACTATCGATTTATTAGTAAAAAACCTTCTCCAACTTTTGAATTGTCTAAGCAAGAACTTTATGTAAGAGTCGAAGCACCAAAAGGAGAATTGGGAATTTTTCTGATAGGAGATCAGAGTGTTTTTCCTTGGAGATGGAAAATTCGACCACCGGGTTTTATCAACTTGCAAATTCTTCCTCAGTTAGTTAAAAGAATGAAATTGGCTGATATTATGACGATACTAGGTAGCATAGATATCATTATGGGAGAAGTTGATCGTTGAAATGATAATTGATACAACAGAAATACAAGCTATCAATTCTTTTTCCAGATTGGAATCCTTAAAAGAAGTGTATGGGATCATATGGATACTCGTACCTATTTTCACTCTTGTATTAGGAATCACACTAGGTGTACTAGTAATTGTTTGGTTAGAAAGAGAAATATCTGCAGGAATACAACAACGTATTGGACCCGAATATGCTGGGCCTTTGGGAATTCTTCAAGCTCTAGCAGATGGTACAAAACTACTTTTCAAAGAGAATCTTCTTCCATCTAGAGGAGATACTCGTTTATTCAGTATCGGGCCATCCATAGCAGTCATATCCATTTTACTAAGTTATTCAGTAATTCCTTTTAGCTATCGCCTTATTCTAGCCGATCTCAGTATTGGTGTTTTTTTATGGATCGCTGTTTCAAGTCTTGCTCCCGTCGGACTTCTTATGTCGGGATATGGATCAAATAATAAATATTCCTTTTTAGGTGGATTAAGGGCTGCTGCTCAATCAATTAGTTATGAAATACCATTAACTCTATGTGTATTATCAATATCTCTACGTGTGATTCGGTGAGACATAAAATTTCCCCTATTTATTTTCTTTATAGAAAGTTTTCTTTCTAGCAAGAAAGTGAAATGCGTTGAATATCTATATCTATTTTTGATTTTTTTTTATTTTTATTCATCATGGGGGTTGAGAAACTAAACCAGATAGTTATATGAGTGAAATAAAACGGCTTTCCAATTTGCTGTTAAAGGAATTCAATCTCATTTCCTATGTACAAGAATTAAAACATAAGCAGTGGAGACTGTTTACCCCAAGATTGGTTGATTAGTCATCATCGCTTGAAGCGGGTTCAAAAGATCAACTGTATGGGGTTTTTACTATCTATTTCTATTAGTATAGATGTATTACCCTAATTGGGAGATTCAAAAAAACGAGTGGATGGTTAGGAAGACCAAGATACACAAAGGATTAGTAATGGAGATTCTGTAAAATATCCAACTGGATATTTCTTTATAGAAAAGTAATTCGAATTGGGGCTTTAAGTTGGTAGAAATAATTAAGAAGTACTCCCTGCGATTTCGATCCAGAGTATGTTCCTATCCACCGATTAAGTAAATAACTATCAAGAACGAAGAAATCTTTTACTTTGGTTAATGTCCCTTTTTTTTTTCTGAGAAAGGAGAATAGGAGCGAAATAAAATAGAAAGACTAGAATTGCAAAAAGAGATCTTTTTTTTATTCATAACTATTTGTATTTTTATTTTATTTAGAGAAATAAAATTCTTTTTTATGCAATGTCTACTTATTTTTCGTAATCGAAAATGATAGGTTGAAATATATATGTGATATTCCTCTAAAAAGTCTTTTTTTATTCAAGGATAAAGTTATTAATCAACAAAGAAAAATGAAAATTCTTAAAAGACGAGATCAATTCAGAAGCACTTTTTTATTATAAATCTAGCAGACAGAATTCCATTGGTCTAATTCTAGGCCTTAGGATAAGATAAGAGTTTGACTCTCTATCGATCCTACAAACACATCAAGATAAAAAATGTTGAAAGGTCTTTAGATTTTTTTGTGACCTATGAGGAGCCGTAGGAGGTGAAAATCTCATGTACGGTTCTGTAATAGCGACGGGAACAGTGATGTTATCGTCGACTATGATTATCTAACAGTTTAAGTACAGTTGATATAGTTGAAGCCCAGTCAAAATATGGTCTTTGGGGGTGGAATTTGTGGCGTCAACCTATAGGGTTTATCGTTTTTCTAATTTCTTCTCTAGCCGAGTGTGAGAGATTACCTTTTGATTTACCAGAAGCAGAAGAGGAATTGGTAGCAGGTTATCAAACCGAATATTCAGGTATAAAATTTGGTTTATTTTACGTTGCTTCGTATCTAAATCTACTAGTTTCTTCATTATTTGTAACAGTTCTTTACTTGGGGGGTTGGAATCTTTCTATTCCATACATATTAGTTCCTGAGATTTTGGACATAACTAAAAGAAGTAAAGTTTTTGGAATAATAATCGGTATCTTTATTACATTAGCTAAAACTTATTTGTTCTTGTTCATTTCTATTGCAACAAGGTGGACTTTACCGAGACTGAGAATGGACCAACTATTAAATCTTGGATGGAAATTCCTTTTACCTATTTCTCTAGGTAATCTATTATTAACAACTTCGTCCCAACTTCTTTCACTGTAAAGGAATAGAATATTCTATCTTCACAACTTGTCTCAAACAAGAGAAAGAAACAAGTATAAAATTATTTATAGATATTCAGATATGTTCCCTATGCTAACTCAGTTCTTGAATTCTGGTCAACAAACAATACGAGCTGCCAGGTACATTGGTCAAGGTTTCATGATTACCTTGTCCCACGCGAATCGTTTAC